ATATATTCCTAAGAGAGATAAGATTCAAATCTATCGGACGGTTCTGAATTAGACCAATTCAATTCTGTCTGTTAAAAATAAAAAATTAAATAAGTAAAGATAAATCCATTTTAATATTTAAATTGAACTTCTGAATTGATCTCATCCCTTAAAAATCAAATTTTGAATTTGTTGAGTAATAATAGAATTATTCAATAAAATACTCTTTTCGAATTATCAATAACCCTCAGAATTCATTTTCAATTACGAAAAAGAATTACACATTAGTTTCTTAATTATGATATGAATTAAATCTCCATCAATATGGATATAAGAAATACGAAATCAAAAACGAAAAGGAAATCGCTTTTTCGTTTTTGATTTCTTGTGTTTTTTTCGTTCCTATTCTTCTTTTTTTTTGCTATTAAATTAAAAAGGGACTTAAAAAATTTCAAAGGATTTTTTCGTTCCTGATAGTAATTTATTTAATCAGTGGATGGAAGCATACTCTGGATCGGAATTGTGGGGAGTACTGCTTGATTTTTTCTACCAATTTAAAGCCCCAATTAGTATTCTTTTTCTATTATGCGTAAATTCTCTTTTGGATAATTTACAAAATCTGCGTTACTAATCCTTTGTGTATCTTGGTGTTCCTAACCATCCACTCTTTTTTTATTAACCCCCTTATTTTTTTTATGTTAATGCATCTATGATAATTCATACAAATGGTAACTAAAACTCAATAAGGTTGGTCTTTTGAGCCCGCTTCAAAACAGGATGACTAATTATCCAATCTTGGGTTAAATGGCCTCTTCTGTTTATAATTCACTTAATTCTTATACATAGAAAATGAGACTCAATATTTTTACTACCATTTTAAATCATCATACGAACGAAGTAATATCGTATTCTGAAATTCTATTCAATAGAAGCTGTTTTATTTCACTCATATAACTATCTGATTTAGTTCTTCAATCCTAATTGTGAAAAATAAATAAAATTAAGATAATGAAAGTATCTATTTAATTTATTCGACTCCTTTCCTATATAGTAGTAGAAGTATAAAGAGAGGAGGATAGCAATAGCATCGAATAGCCCTTTCTGTTTCAACGAATCGCACGTAGAGATATTGATAAGACACATAGAGTTAATGGTATTTCATAACTAATCGATTGAGCAGCAGCTCGTAGACCACCCAAAAAAGAATATTTATTATTCGACCCATATCCTGACATAAGAAGTCCAATGGGCGCAATACTCGAAATCGCAATCCATAAAAAAACACCTATATTGAAATCAGATAAAATAAAGTTATAGCCAAAAGGAATTACTGAATAGCTTAGTAGAATTGATATAACTGATATGGATGGTCCAATACTGAATAAACGAATATCTCCCCTAGATGGAATAAGATTCTCTTTGAAAAGGAGTTTTGTTCCATCTGCTAGAGCTTGAAGAACTCCAAAAGGACCGGCGTATTCGGGTCCAATGCGCTGTTGTATCCCTGCAGATATTTCTCTTTCTAACCATACAATTGCTAGTACACTAATTGTGATTCCCAATATAAGAATCAAAATAGGTACAAGTACCCATAGAATTCCATAGACTTCGTTTAAAGATTCCAATCCGGAAAAAGAATGGATATCTTGGATTTCCGTTGTATCAATTATCATTTCAACGATCAATTTCTCCCATAATGATATCTATGCTACCTAGTATTGTCATAATATCAGCCAATTTCATTCTTTTAACTAATTGAGGAAGAATTTGCAAATTGATAAAACCTGGTGGACGAATTTTCCATCTCCAAGGAAAACCATTCTGATCTCCTATTAGAAAAATTCCTAATTCTCCCTTGGGAGCCTCAACTCTTACATAAAGTTCTTGTTTCGGCAATTCAAAAGTCGGAGACGATTTTTTACCAATGAATCGATATTCAAAATCATTCCATTTTTGCTCCTTTTCTCTCTCAAAGCAGCGGATTTCTAAATTTTCATATGGCCCGCCGGGAATTCCTTCCAAAGCCTGCTGAATAATTTTAATGGATTCCGTCATTTCACCAATTCGAACTAAATAACGAGCTAATGAATCTCCTTCTTTTTGCCATTGAACTTCCCAATCAAATTCCTCGTAACATTCATAATTATCTACTTTACGTAGATCCCATTCTATTCCGGAAGCCCGAAGCATCGGTCCTGATAAACCCCAATTTATTACTTCCTCTCTACCAACAAAACCTACTCCCTCAACCCGTTCTAAAAAAATCGGATTTCGCGTAATAAGGTTTTGATATTCAACAACCCTTGTTAAAAAATAATTGCAGAAATCAAAACATTTATCTATCCAACCATAAGGTAGATCAGCCGCTACGCCTCCGATACGAAAAAAATTATGCATCATTCTCATACCTGTCGCAGCTTCAAATAGATCATATATTAATTCTCTTTCTCTAAAAATATAGAAAAAAGGGGTTTGTGCACCAATATCTGCCATAAAAGGTCCGAGCCATAGTAGATGAGAAGCTATACGACTTAACTCCAACATAATTACTCGGATATAGCTGGCTCTTTTAGGTACTTGAATATTTCCCAATTGTTCCGGTCCGTTTACGGTTATTGCTTCTGTGAACATAGTAGCTAAATAATCCCAACGTGTTACATAAGGCAGATATTGGATAATTGTCCGATTTTCCGCAATTTTTTCCATCCCTCTGTGTAAATAACCCAATATTGGTTCACAATCAATAACATCTTCACCATCCAGAGTAACAATAAGTCGAAGAACACCATGCATTGATGGGTGCTGAGGCCCCATATTGACTATCATGAGGTCTTTTCTTGTAGCTGGGACATTCATAGGTTTTTCCTCGATTCATTCTTCCATGAATCGTAAAAAAAAAAGTTCATCTAAATTCAGGATCTAAAAAATCGAATAATTGAAAATGACTCTTGAAATTAACGAATTTTTGACTCCCTAATACCCAACTGATTTATTAATTTTTTATAACGTATTCGATTTTTCTTTGCCAAATAAGACAGTAGTCGTTGTCGTTTTCCCAGAATTTTACGTAAACCTCTTTGAGATAAATAGTCTTTTCGATGTAATTCAAAATGTGAAGTAAGTCTTCGTATCTTATTAGTGAAATTGATTACTTGAAATTCAACAGATCCAGGGTTTTCTTCTTCTCTTTTGTTTGAAATAACAGGTATAATTGAATTTTTTATCATAAAATAAAATGAAAGCTTTCCTCTCCCCCCTTTTTTGATAGATATTTTTATTGATCAGTAATAGTAATTACACTAATTTTTTATATTATTAATTAAATTATCTTAATTTACTTAATAATTATGAATTTCTTTTTTTTTTTTTCAAATAAAATTAATTACAAATAGAAATACTATACTATATTTATGGATTCACAAAATAAAAAATTCTATTGTATACTTAAAAAAAAAGAAGACGATTTTTTTGATTCATTTTTCTATCTAAAATCATTGAATTAGTATCAATGATGCGTCTGCGCATTTATAAATATATATCTTATCTTCACATATAAGATATGTGAAGATAAGAAATTATTCTATTCTAATTCTAAATAGAAGATAAATGGGAAAATTATCAATCAAATTTTCAATCGCGGATACATATGTATCCTTAATATACTGAAACGGCTTCCATTTTGGGTATCAAACCAATAGCGATTTATACAAGCTAAATCTTCTAATCTATAATTTGGCCAAAGAAAGAATTTGAAATTCATTAGTTTTTTTGTTTCTATATCAAGATCTTTATTTTTAGCCACAACTTGACAGCCAGTATTTATTTTATTCTCATTGCAATTTATTGTCTTTCTAGTATTTTTAGGATTCAAACAAATTAGAATTCTCAATTCTCTACGGCGTCTATTGGACAAAAGATTTTCAGGAACAAGCAAATCAGTATGATTTTTATCTTTCTTTTCTGTTCTCTTCTGATTTCTTGTTCTTGTAATGTTTTTATCAAAATTCTTTTTATCAACACGACCTTTTTCTGGATTTCTTTGAAAAATTTGACGCTTATTCTTATGAATCAACGATAGGTTTATGGTTTGATACATCAAAAATTTTTCATAGTTTTTTTTAGACAGACGAACAGGTTCGACAGAAAATATTTGTTTTTCAATCGATTCTTGAGTGTCTATAAATCCTGTAAGAGTGAAATCCGGATTTTCATGAATCGCCATAGTTTCTAGATTTATTTCTCCCTTTTTTATAGAGCGTATTATAAATTTTTTAAGATTTTTCAATCTAATCAGGAAACAATAAAATTGGATCTGATCCATTATTGTTTCGTGGAATAAATTATCAAAGTTCACTTGAAAACCTAAATACTTGTCTACTAAGAATTTTTGTTCGCCCTTTATATCGTTGGGGAAGTGATTTCGCTCTATATCTATGTAGTCCTCTCGTTTTAGACTATTCGAACCATTGTCCCAGTATGAGTCTTCATAAGCTTGGTTTAAGCGAGATAGATATAGACCTAATGGACCCGCACCTGGTTCTTCGTTTCCTTTTTTTGGAATGTCGAAATTAAGATATTTGTTTTTACTAACATCTTTTCCATAAACAGGGAAAAAAAGGAATTTTATTGGTAGAAGCCAAGGATTCTTCTGATATGCATCATAAAATATTGATAATTTTGAAAAGAACCAAAATTTCGATTTCGGATTCGATTTCGGATTCGATTTCGGATTCGATTTCGGATTCGATTTAGAACGATTTGGTATTTCTACATTCATTACCATCCAATCAAAATACTTTCTATCCAGATTTTTTTCCCTATCTATAATAGCATCTTCTGCTAGATAATTTTTGATAGAGATATCGCCCGTTATATCAAAAAATTCTTTTTTACATGTGTTGTCATTATGAGAAAAGGTTTGGTTTTTGTTTGTTTGGAATGGTGATCTATATCCATAAATATATGAATTTTTCTTATCTGCATAATTAAGATATTTATATGACAAAAGATCATATCTATATTGTTTTTTAATTTTTTTTTGAAAATTTAATAAGTCTACTTCTTCGTTTTCGTTTTTGTAAAGAATTAATTGGGTTTTTTCATAGGAATCATAGTTGATTAAATCTTTATTTTGAGCCACACGATGTTTATTGATTCTATTTCTCCAGTGTTGTGGTACTAATCTCGACCATCTGCTCTCAGGTAAATCATATTGATAATGAACCTTTAACCAATTTATCCATTGATTCATTCCAGAATGGGGACGGTTCTTATGTCTTAATTTTGAATTAAATATTCCCTGTATTCTAAAAAAATAATTCTTTATTTCATTCTTAAGAAAAAAAGATCTTTCATGAGATTCAAAAATAGATCTTAACTTATACTTATATCCGTTAATAACTTGGATTTGTGATAATTTAAAAAATACATATGCTTGTGACAAAGAAGATACGTCACAAGAATTCTCTGAATTCGTATTCGTAATATTACAAGATTTGTCTATAATTGACATAAATGGAATTATACTTCCATGTGTTTTATCAATTCTTTCTGCATTTGTTTTTTTATTGGAAATGGATTTAGTTACAATCTTTTTTGTTGATTCAAGAAAAATTTGTATATTGATCCGAGTAATACCAATAATACATAAAAGGATATCGACGTATACCCTTTCCATGAAAATTTTGAAAAAAGAATATGATTTACGGGTTAATCGAACAATTCTTCTTTGTAATATTTGCAAAATATTTTTTTGTAATTCGAATCTTTTAGCATCATAAGTTGTTTTGTTAGAATTGAAACTTTTCTCTGAAGTTATAACCCCCCCTTCGTTTGTCATTTTTTCTATTTCTGTTATGATTGTCTTTGTTTTAACATTAAGATCTTTTATTCTTTTTTCTGTCAATGAACTCTTTGTCCAATTCATAGAGTGAATTATAACGGGTGATTCATAAATCATTGGATTATTCTTACTGATTGTTGAATTTTTATTGTTTTCACCCAATTCATATATATTTTTGAATCTAAATAGAATACTTTTGATGTTCCATTTTTCTATTTCTTTTAAGATAGTTAGAAACCATTTTTTTCTTTCATTTAAAACTTGTAGAACTAGAAAAAAACGATTTTTGAAATTTTTTTTCAATTGTTTTTTAATTTTTTTTAAAATGGGACCCAAAAATGAAAATGGATTCGGGAAATAATAATCAAGGTACGATTCCACTTGTGTTCCACAAGCTGTTAAATACCAGAAGTTTTTTTTTTTAACGTTTTTTTTTTCAGTAGATCTTTTTTTTTTTTCCGTAGATCGTAGCTTAGATTTGTGCCAAGGTTTCAAAACAAAAGGAGATAAGATCCTTATCTGAAGACCCTCGTTGAACCAGTTATTTGGAAATTCTTTGTGGGATACTGGAATGCCCTGATAGGTGCATTTAATATGCACTTCTTTTTTCCAATCCCTAAAATCTTCTGACCATTCGGGATATTGAAATAATAGTATACGAATGATATTTTTTGTTATTATCAATGAAGGTAGTATAATATATTTTCTAATAATTGATTGCATTATTATTACAAAGCTTCTAAGTATTAGACCATAAAGAATGCTCTCCCAGGCCTCTTCTATTTCTAGAAGTCTTTTTTCGTCGTCGTTTTTTTGTTCCTCTATTTGATCCTCTTCTACCCTTTTCGCCATAGCCAAAAATTCTGAATTGTCTGTACCTTTTTTCCTGAAATATTCTTTCAAATATAGATGTATATCATCGAAAAGATCACCCAAAAAAATTTGTTGTGTTTGGTCCAAAAAAAGGGGGGAATTGGGATGTCTTTGAAAGAGTTTCCAAGTCACTGTTTTACGCCTTAGAGGGCGCATAGATCCTTTGATTATTTCTCGGGAAAAATCCGGTTCGCGTGAATAATTTAGTAAACCCAATTCGTTCTGATCAATAAAATCATTATCATCATCGTCAGAAGTATTAGAAATAGGACTTTGAAAAAAATTCAAATTATCTGTTTTACTATTAAAAATAACTATAGGTTGGGCTTCTCTGCAACGAATCTGAGGTTCCTGTGAGGATCCTTCCGTCAGTTCCTCCAATTCGTCGATTAAACTGTATGACCATTTAGGAACTTTTTTACTGATTTCGTGTATTTTTTGCTGGTTCAGATCACTTTGAATTGTGTCCAATAAGAATTTTTTTTTTCTTTTTTTTTCTTCGGAATATATTTTGACTTGTTCATGTTCTGGAAATAAATAAAGTTTGTCAAAATTCAAACTTGATACTGATTTTTCCGAAAATTTACTTATTAAGTTAAAAAAAAAACCAATTTCATTTAATAATGATTTTCTATCAATATCAAATGGATTTGTTTTCTGTTCAAATTCGGGATCTGGATAATGACTATTAATAGAAAGAAGTATACCGTGAATCTTATTGATCAAAACGGAATTTGTTTTGTAAATTTCATTTTCAATTGATGGTGATAAATTGTTTGGCATTTGTCCACGAAAGCATCCATTCA